AAAGACTTCAATCGGTACACGCAAGAAATAAGCCAATTCAGCAGCTTTTTGTTCAATTTCTCGTGAAGTCAAATTCTCATCAGTACGAGTCAAGGGAATAGCCCCCTGACCTCTGATTTCCATATAAAGGACACGACGAGCATAAATACCCTCTTTAACTTCTATTCTGACGGACTGAATATCTTTTATAAGGAATCGGAGGAAGATGCGGCGGTTTTTTCCAGGAAATCCCCAACGAAAAATACATACTATTCCTTCTTTTCTATCAAATCGATCATAACCACTACCTACATTCCACGAAATTGTGGACCACAAATAGGAGCTAATAAAGAGACCTGCAATCCCATAAAAAGACATCACGAGCCCTTGTGGAAAAAAAATGATTTGCTGAGACGGAAATAAAGATATCAAATTTCTACCAAGATAACTGGAAATTCCAACCAATAAGAATCCTAATGAACCTAAAAAAAGGATAAAGGCCCAGCAGAAATTACCTGTTTTTCGAGACCCCGTTATAAGTTCTATCCATATACGTTCTGATCGCCAACTCATACTTGATCCGGTTGTATTTTATTGGAATTGAGAGAATAACCCAAATGAATTTGACTTTACTCTTTTTGTTTCCGAAATAACTCTCATCAACTAGCACTATTTTGATGTAAACCTTTAGGAGTAATTCATCCAATTGGTTAGATATAAAAAAATAACATCCCCTTCATATGATTCTACTCTAGATATTAACACACATATAGATAGATTGACTTTCCATTTCAGATATCCGCCGATCCCGATCTATTTGAAAATAGCTAGAATTCATTTACCCATATATTGTGTTTCTGCATGCATAAGAGCTATTTTATTTATGTTCGGCGGAAGCCGCATGTTATACCATCAATAAATATCAATGTTATGATACAAGTCTAAGTTTTGAAAAAAAAAAAAATGGATGCAATTTAGTCCCATCGGGTCTAAACAATCTTGTTGTTTTGAACATGAAGAGATAAAGAAGCCATTGCAATTGCCGGAAATACTATGCCTACTAAAGGCACCAAAATAGAGGGAAAGTCAAAAGTTGCCATAGAATGGGTACCTCAATTTACTATTAAAGATATCTTATAATAATTATAATAAAGATATCTTATAATAATTATAATTCTAATTAGTATATATCTAAGTAAGTATATATAATAAGCGCAAGGAATGTAGAACTAACTAAATGGACTTATTCATCTTTCTACTTTCTACATAAAATATATGTATGATAATCCATTTTATTAGTCTTCTTCTTTTCTTCTTGTCTTTAAATTGAATAAAAAAAGAGTTTCTTACAAATTACCGAAAGATTCGTTAGAATCCGACCTAACGGGGATTCTTAGTAAAAAATGGGGATTCTCGGGAGATATAGAAAGATACAAAAATCTATATTTTCTATATTTGAATTATATACATACGTAAGAAAGGAAAATGAAATTCCTTTTTTTATCTTGTTGCTAGAGGCTTCCTGATTACTAGTCAGTAATCTAGGTAAAAAAAAAGAATTATCCACAATTTTTGATTCTTTCTACAATTAGATCTTATGTCATCAAAGAAAACTCTATTCTATTCTTCTGATTTTGACTTTGATTTCGATAAACTAACTACTTGTTTGCTACAAATAAAATAATTGAACTTAATATGCTCTACTTGCTTGAATTTTGATTTAAAGGAAAGAAAGCGTGGAGCTGAAATAATTCACTCAGAACGCCCTTTAAAGGATTACGCGGTACGATTAAATCAAATAAGCCCTTCTGGAATAAATATTCGGCCGCTTGTGAACCTTCGGGTACTGTTTTATGCAATGTTTGTTCAATTACTCTTTTACCCGCAAATGCAATGTAGGCATTGGGTTCGGCAATAATGATATCCCCCAACATACCAAAACTGGCTGTCACCCCACCAGTAGTAGGCGATGTAAGGATTGATACATAAAATAACTTTTTATTTGATTGATAATCATATAAAGCAGAAGAAATTTTAGCCATTTGCATCAAGCTCAAACTTCCTTCTTGCATGCGTGCCCCTCCCGAAGCACATACTATAATAAGAGGTAGAAATTTATTGGTAGCATACTCGACCAAACGGGTAATTTTCTCCCCAACTACGGATCCCATACTACCCCCCATAAACTGAAAATCCATAACCCCAATTGCTATGGGAATACCGTTTAGTTGGCCGATGCCTGTTTGAACAGCCTCAGTTAACCCTGTTTTTATTTGATAAGAATCGATACGATCTTTATAAGGCTCCTCATCCGAATGAAATTCAATGGGATCCAGAGAGACCATGTCTTCATCCAGAGGATCCCAAGTGCCCGGATCAATCGAAAGTTCGATTCTATCTGAACTACTCATTTTCAAATGATATCCACATTGTTCACAAATATTCATTTTTGACTTCAAAAATTTCTTATAATTTAATCCATAACAATTTTCGCATTGAACCCACAAATGCTTGTATTTTT